GGGATAAGTAAGCAGTTTTTTTTAGTTGTATCGACCCAGTCGCTCACTAATGGATCTTTACGGTGCTTTCTCTATCAATTTGGGAACTTTATCCATAGAGTAGTAGTATAGGCCATACTTTCTTCCTATTTTGATTCTCGTGAAGTGTCCTTCCTTCCTACAGCTGATAGGGCAAAATCGTTGTTTTGACGATCCCTATGTAGAAAGCCCTTTTTCTAGTATTTACTAGAAAATTTGATCCTTTCTTTTTTTTTTTCTTCTTTCTATAGTGGAGATAGTCGCACGTAATGACAGATCACGGCCATATTATTAAAAGCTTGCGGTAAGAAGGGGTTTCGTTCTAGTGCCCGGAAATAATATTCCAAAGCCTTTGTATGCTCTCCATTGCTTGTGTGTATAAGGCCTATATTATAGAGTATATAACTTCGATCATAGGGATCAATTTCTAGTCGCGTAGCTTCATAATAATTCTGCAAAGCTTCCGCATAATTTCCTTCGGATTGAGCCAACATCCGTTACGGTCGTTCATTCTATTCAAAAAATCTCCGTTCCAAAACCGTACATGAGGTTTTCATCTCATACGGCTCCTCCCTTCTGTACATAGTACTAAGCGAAATAATCTATAGAATAAAAATAGAATTAGTCCCATCTTATTATGAACCGAAAGGGGCTGGTATTTTTCCAAGAAATCTCTAGCCAACCTTCCCGCAAGAGGTTTTTCTTAACACCAATGAATTCTATTAATGCTAGAGGAAAACGATAGCTCCAAGAATTTCTTTGTTCTCAACGCCTCCTATTTAGAGGAATTAGCCACTTCAACGATCTTTGATGGTTATAGGGGTATCCAAAGTACAAACCTGATGGTTGTTTGTTATCCCAACCATTCTTCCCAGCCCTGATACCGATCAGGAAAGGGCTAATTTCTAACAAAGTTTTTCTCTTGTTGATTCCTATTTCTAGGTGTAGTGCTTTTCTCCCCTATGCTGCCTATTGGTATGGTACTAGTAGAGTAGGATTGGCCTGTAATACAGAACCTATCCTGTAGGTGTAACCTTTCGCTCAATACTCAAATCTACAATTGAAGCATCTGAGGCCGCATCAATCGAGGATACACGACAGAAGGAATTGTTAGTTCACCTCACCTTCCCCAAGCGTGGGTTTCCTTTACTAATTTTGTTCTCTCTATGCGAACCCCCTCTCTTTCTCGTAAGACTGAGGTGTAGGTAGGGCTAAAAAAAAAAAAAAAAAAAAAAAAGAGTCAAATCGCACCATCTCTATAATAAGTAAATGCCCTTTTTTCCCCTGAGGTTGTCGGAATTATTCGCAATAAAATATTGGCTACAATTGAAGAGGTCTTATCAATGAAATTTCCATTTATACGGGATCTAGGCATAATTCCCAACCCATTCTATATAGAATTGTTTTCATTTCTTCACAAAATAACATAAAAACAAACACATTCGATTCTTATAAATCGATCGATCCATATGCTCTAAATGGATAAGAGAGGTATGGATTTTCCGCTCAGCTCAAATTGTCTCCTTTTCCTTCTGTTTGGACAAGAAGAGATATGAAATATTTGACTAAGATTGGATTTCATTCCACTTTTCTATTTCTCAACAATAACTTCTCTCATCAGCTATTTCGCGTTTTCAAAGTCATTAATTGTCTCATACCCTTTTTTAGATTTCGATTGTATGGCGTAGCGTACCTTATGCAAACAGAATTCTAGGGTTCCTCTATTTTATTATGGAATAAGAAGAATTCTTCCATTCTCTTTTTCTTTGGTTTGGGGAAAACCCAAACTAAAACTTTTCGAGGGAGCGGAATTCCTAGTAAAAAAATCCTGGATCCTTCCACTTAGATGAAAAGGAATTTTTCCAATAGAACCATGGAACCCCCGAGCCGTTGTGGTTGTACCTGTACTGCAGGAATAGGAAAACTCGCTATTCACTTAGTTTATTTTCCATAATAAGATTATGTAGGAGAGATGGCCGAGCGGTTCAAGGCGTAGCATTGGAACTGCTATGTAGACTTTTGTTTACCGAGGGTTCGAATCCCTCTCTTTCCGTTTCTCTTAATTGATCAACGTTAACGATCACAATGTATCAAATCAAATAACAATTTATTCCAGCAATAATACCTTTATTTAATAGAAATTTTTTATAGTAAATTACTGTGGTATGTAAAATACACATAGAGGAAAGAACAAAAAAGAAAAAAGGATCCTAGGGTTAATCCATTTATGCTAGTTGAATGGGAAAATACGAATTAAGGGCCTTAGGTCGATTTAGTTCGGGGAAAGGGGAAGGGGAAGAAAATTCTATGAACTTTTCCTTTTTTCGTTAAGTTCAAGTCTGACGAGAGTAATATTCTACAACTAACAACTCATTTATTTTGAGACCGACCCACTTCCTATCTAGGATTTTTTTAACTAGTCCTTTATATTGCAATGTGTCAATCGTCAAATGCTTTGGCAATTTCCCCGGGTCGGATGAAGCAATAGAATTTTGAATCAGACGTTTTGATCTTTGGTTATCCTTCGTAGTAATAATATCTCGGGGTTTGCAACGAAAACTTGGTATATCGACTATACGACCATTAACTAAAATATGTCTATGGTTAACTAATTGCCGGGCCCCAGGAATGGTTGAAGCCATACCCAATCGAAAAAGGATATTATCCAAACGCATTTCAAGTAATTGTAGTAAAACCTGACCTGTTGACCTTTTTGCTTTTCCAGCGATATGTACATATCTAAGTAATTGTCGTTCTGTCAGACCATAATGAAAACGCAATTTCTGTTTTTCTTGAAGACGAATACGATATTGCTCTTTTTTCCCAGAATGGAATTTCTTTTTCAGATTACTTCCGGATTTAGGTGTTTTTCTAGTGAGTCCTGGTAAAGCTCCCAGACGGCGTATTTTTTTTAAACGAGGTCCTCGATAACGGGACATGAAGACTCCTTGTTTATTTTATTGAAATTTCATTTTACACAATTAATTTCATTGTATTTACATTACAGAATACATCAAAATTAAAACTGAATTAAACTAAAGGATAAACAGAGTAAAATCTACTAAAGTACCACAAAAAATGGAATTTCATCAACATCTGGATTTTTTGTATATATATTATTTATTTTATTGTTTTGTATCTAGCAAAATTGTAAGGTAGAACCACATAATAGATCCTGGATTCTCCATTTAATTCGGAGAAAAAGAGAAAAAGAGAGATTCTTGTTCATGGAACATCGATATAGAAAAAAGCCGACTATCGGATTTGAACCGATGACCCTCGCATTACAAATGCGATGCTCTAACCTCTGAGCTAAGTGGGCTTACATAACAGAAATAGTGTAACAAATAGAAATATGTATAGTATAGGAAATCCGTAAAATGTCAGATCTTAATTATTAATCTTAGCTATTAACTAGTTCGAAATTGGAAGTTCTACTTAGAAAAAAATACTAGAACTTCATAAAGATAAAGTTAACTTGATATGCTTAACTGGAGGATATCCTTAAATAGGATTATAGAAATTTTTGAACTTTCTTTTTATTTCTCTAATTCGCAAATTGATTTTTCTAATAGAATAGAATCTATTCCAATTTCTATATTGAATTTGATTTCAGATATTTTCAATTTGATATGGCTCGGATGAGTAATCTAATACATAGAAAAGAATAATATATATGATGAAAGATATAATAAAGAGAAAATGCGAATTTCTTGGCATTTTCATTCGATCATTATAGACATTTTTTGAGATATTTTGTTTTTTTTGTTATTTCTTAATAATTTAATGATTAATATTTCACTAAGGAGAACATAGAATCATAGCAAATGAAATTGCTAATTCTGATTAGAAAAAAAAAAAGAATGAATATCAAGCGTTATAGTATGATTTTGAATACTCTAAAAAAGAAAGGCGGGGGGGGGGTGGGGGAGAGAAAAACTTTGGGATATATTGATTCGGATTGAATTGCAAATACATCAACGATAGAATCAATTCAATTCTGAATTGCAATAAGCAGGGTCTGTCAAATAGAGACGAACTGCTAGACTACGTCGAGTAATTAATTCAACGATTCCAAAAAAAACTAAGAGATGGATGAAATTACACAAGGAATCCAGGTCTCAATCAAAGAAAAGGAAAATGGGGATATGGCGAAATCGGTAGACGCTACGGACTTGATTGTATTGAGCCTTGGTATGGAAACCTGCTAAGTGGTAACTTCCAAATTCAGAGAAACCCTGGAATTAAAAAAGGGCAATCCTGAGCCAAATCCGTGTTTTGAGAAAACAAGTGGTTCTCGAACTAGAATCCAAAGGAAAAGGATAGGTGCAGAGACTCAATGGAAGCTGTTCTAACGAATCGAGTTGATTACGTTGTGTTGGTAGTGGAACTCTCTCTAAATTTAGAGAAAGTAAGGGCTTTATACATCTAATACACACGTATAGATACTGACATAGCAAACGATTAATCACGGAACCCATATCATAATATAGGTTCTTTATTCTTTTTTAGAATGAAATTAGGAATGATTATGAAATAGAAAATTCTGAATTTTTTTAGAATTATTGTGAACCCATTCCAATCGAATATTGAGTAATCAAATCCTTCAATTCATAGTTTTCGAGATCTTTTAAAAAGTGGATTAATCGGACGAGGATAAAGAGAGAGTCCCATTCTACATGTCAATACTGACAACAATGAAATTTCTAGTAAAAGGAAAATCCGTCGACTTTATAAGTTGTGAGGGTTCAAGTCCCTCTATCCCCAAACCCTCTTTTATTCACTAACTATAGTATTTATCCTCTTTTTTTCTTTTTATCAATGGGTTTAAGATTCATTAGCTTTCTCATTCTACTCTTTCACAAAGGAGTGCGAAGAGAACTCAATGGATCTTATGCTGCTATTCATTGAATAGATTTCTTTTTTATTATAGTATCGGCAAGGAATCTCGATTATTAACTCTATTTTTAAGTATTATTAAG